TTGAATCAATCGAACGCACTTCTAACACCTGTTCCACTTTTGGAAGACCTTGCGTTATATCACCAGATCTTGATTTTTCATATATAAATGTAACTAATGTATCTCCTTCGGAAAGGATTTCCCCATAATGTCCATGAACAGTTGCTCCTGGAGTAGCCAAATAAGGCTTAGCTGATCGTATTACCACAGAGTCAACTTGAAGAATTAGAACTTGACCTGATTTTAAATGCGGTCCTTTTTTGGCTATACATACATTTTCACAAAGGAACTGCCCAAGACTAACAATTGTAGATGTCTCTTCACAATAATTGTAATGGAGAAAATACCAATTCAAATTGAATGGATTCAAAATGATGTTACTGCATGAATAGGGATTATAAATTTGACCATTTTCATCTAGTAAAAAATATTTAAGTATTTGAAAAATCTGTTTTAAATTGTCAAGTTGTAAATAGTTAGTTACCAAGATCTGATTATGGGTTATTAAATGGGAAAATAAAGCGAAATTATAAATTGGAAAGCCTGTTCCTAAGGGGCCCAACGAATTCCTAATTGGAATTAGGGGGTCCTTTTTGATTGATTCTTTTATCACATTGGGAGATTTTACATTGTTGGATGGGCCTATTCGAGAACAATTGGATGATGACAAAATTATCAAAAACGGAGATTCCTTATTTTTATTCAACAATGTATGAATAGTTCCTTGATTTGGATTAAGGGATTCTTGAATCCTTGCCTTGGAATAGGAATAAATGGAAGAAAACGGATTGACATTAGCGCGATCTGATCCATTCTCAGAGATCAATCCTGAACCCGGCAGATCGTTCCTTTTTCCGGTATATGAAATAGGTGACTTCGATAAGTCGATTCTTAGAAAATCTCTAATCAAACCATTTGTCCTTATTTCAACAAAGGAAGCACAGGCCTTTTCGATCTTTTTGTCTTGGTCCCAATTCAACACTAAACAAGTCCGAACTAATTGAATACTTGTGTCCCAAATTTCAAGAATTGGGTCGTAATAAAGGATATAATTGACAACGCGAAGTTGTAGATTATCACTTTCCTGCAAGAGATCAGCCGGGAAAAGCCTTCCTAAATTTATACCATCCGTTTTTTTATATGGGACTACGGGTTGAACCAAAACAAAATACTTTTTTTCATACCTGGAAAGTTTAATTCGTTGGATATAGAGCCAATTTTTTAATTTTTTGTATTCTTTGGAATTTTGTTTTCCCCCTCCTGGTGGTATCAATCGGAATGCCTTATTTGTCTTTCCAGTAAAATAGATATCTCCAGAAAATATTATCAGTTTAATTTTTTCTGCTTTTTTCTTCACTCGGACCAATCCGCCTACCCGACTTCTTCTATTTAAAGTGATTTGTGTATCTACCCCAATAAGACTATTGTGCCGTACCATTATGGAAGAAGATTCGGCCAAAATGTGGACTTCCACAGGAATAAAAAAAAACGGATTTACTTCCTTTTGATATTTTGGCCAAAATACCTTGACTCCTCGATACTCAATCAAATCCTCTTCGTTGACGATTGAATTCAGTTCTCTAGTCTCATATTTAGTAAGTCCCGAGCTCTTTCTTATATATCGAGGATCATCGAAATAAGCAAGAATACTATTTCTACGGAGAATACCATTTCTGGGGATTTCAATGGAGATACCTGAAGAAGGTATTAGTTGGTTCTCGCCTTCTTGAATCGAGTCGAGTGGGATGATGACTCTATTTCTTCGCCTCTTTGCCAATAGATCAGAATTCCCCTCGAGAATGCCCGGATATCTGAGATTACAACGACCAGTACATGTCATTCGATTAAGTTCTGAATAATCAGGAATCCTATCTCCTTTTTGATTTTTACCAGAAAAATACGAACTAAAAAATTCGTGTCTCACTTGATTATTAGTTACTGAGGGGTTAGAAATATATCTTCGCTTATTAGAAATATATCTTCGCTTAACAGAAAGAGAATAAGCGTTCATTTGATCTTGATCCTTGTGGATCGAACAGGGGCCTAGACTAGATCTCCAGGGTTCCCCTAATAATATCCATAAATGACTTGTTTTTGGTAAGAGATGAATATTAACATATGTAAATTCAGGTGCATGGTACACATCGGTATTCCAGTGCATTTCGCCCTCTGAGTCAGAATAAATATGTTTTCGAACTTTCTCTTTCAAATTCAAGGTGGATGTTCTCGCACGAATCTCAGCAATGACTTGTTCTGATTCTACATATTGATCGTTTTGAACTAAAAGAAAACTTTTGGGCGGAATACACACATTGTGTATAATATCTTCACTCTCAATAGTTACATACAAGTCTCTAGAACATAGAAAAGCAGGATGTCCATGACGTGTACGTGTCGGATGAACCAAATCTTCATTGAATTTTATTTTTCCATTAGAAGGGGCTCGCACATGTTCTGCAGTACCCCCTGTGAATACTCCGCCAGTATGAAAAGTTCTTAATGTTAATTGAGTGCCCGGTTCTCCAATAGATTGACCCGCAATAATACCTACAGCTTCTCCCAATTCGACTAGGTCGTCATGAGCCGGACTCCGGCCATAACATAATTGACAAATCCAAGACGTACTCCTACAAGTAAAGGGGGTTCGAATAGAGATTGGTTGTGCTCTAAAAGTTATGAATCTATTGACAAGTCCAACCCCAATATCTTGATTTCTAGTAGCAATGCATCGCGAACCTATATATATATCATCTGCTAATACACGGCCAATTAATGTTTGGATAAAAATCCTGTCCGCCATCATTCCATTTCGAGGACTTACAGAAATACCTCGAACGGTGCCACAATCTGTTCGACGTACAACAACGTGTTGTACTACTTCAACAAGTCTGCGCGTGAGATATCCCGCATCTGATGTTCGGATAGCGGTATCCACAACTCCTTTACGGGCTCCGTAGCAAGAAATAATATATTCTGTTAAAGAGAGTCCTTCGCGTAAATTGCTTTGAATGGGTAAATCAATCATTTGCCCTTGAGGATCCGACATTAATCCTCTCATACCTACTAATTGATGTACCTGAGATGCATTTCCTCTGGCTCCCGAAAAAGACATTATATGGACTGGATTAAAAGGATCGGTCATCCGAAAATTAGGATTCATTTCTTGTCGCAAATATTCACTTGTGGCATACCATATCTCGATCGATTGACGTAATTTTTCTACCGCGTGTACATTCCCATAATGATGGTGTTTTTCCAAAATAAAACTTTGTTGTTCAGCGTCTTGAACTAGCCATCTTTTAGAAGGTATTGTTAAAAGATCATCAATTCCTAATGAAATGGATGCGGCGGTAGCTTGTCGGAAACCCAGAGTCTTTACTTGATCCAGGATATGTGATGTATATCCTATTCCATAGTGATCAATAAATCGACTAATAAGTCGTTTCATGGCAGTTCCGTCTATCACTTTATTGTGAAAGACCTGAGTGGGCCGTTCTGCCATCAGTACCTCCATATTGCGCTGAGTAGAATTTGACAATGGGTTTGAGTCAGTGATTGGAAAACTTCCTTTTCTAGATCTTAATTCACGTATAAATTCCGCAATTCTAGTCCTAGTTAACCCGGCGAGACTCGAATTCCCGCTGGTAGCATAGAATTACAACAGCCCTGCCAAAACCCCTGTATGGCTTCTTCTATTTCTCGATAAAGAGAAATATGACCAAGAGTGGTTCGAATATATATATAAAGAATTTCTTTTTTTATACTTCTTACTATTAGATAGTGTCCATAAATCTCATAATAGGTCCCCAAAGATTCATAGTGAATTTCGATAGGAGCTTCTCTTGCAGCAATAACACGTTGATCTAGTCGCCACCGCAGCCACAAAGGACTACCTAAATTGATTCGTTTTTGCCGATAAGCTCCAATTGCATCATAGGCATTACAAAAAAAGGGTTCTTTTTTTTTTTTATACTTATCTTCATTTTGATAGTTTCTACGATTACATGGATTATACCTATTTACACAAATACCCCGACAATTTCCGCTCGTTAAGACATAGAGTCCACTAAGCATATCTTGAGTTGGTGCAGAAATGGGATCTCCGATAGTTGGAGATAAAAGATTCATATGAGAAAACATAAGTAAACGTGCCTCTGCTTGAGCCTCTAAAGATAAAGGCACATGAACAGCCATTTGATCCCCGTCAAAGTCTGCATTGAAGCCCTTACAAACTAATGGATGTAAACAAATAGCACGTCCTTCCACTAAAACGGGGAGGAATGCCTGTATGCCTAATCTATGCAGAGTAGGCGCTCTATTCAGCAATACAGGATGGTCATCCAGAATTTCCTGAAGTATTTCCCATACAATCGGTTTTTTTTTCCGAATTTGACTCTTAGCAACTCCTATGTTCGAAGCAAGATGTTTTCTAATTAGGTCACGAATTACAAATGCCTGGAAAAGTTCTATTGCTATTTCGCGAGGCAATCCACATCGATTTAATGAAAGTGAAGGGCCCACGACAATCACTGACCGCCCTGAATAATCGACCCGTTTACCAAGCAGAGTCTCGCGAACTCTTCCTTCTTTGCCTTCAATTACATCTGAAAGTGACTTGTAAATTCTATTATGATCATCCCTCATTGGTTGTCCGCAGATTCCATTATCAATAAGTGCATCCACGGCTTCTTGTAGCAATTTTTCCTGAGATATTATTAATTCTTCTGGCGTAGCTATACTTGTTGTTAATAGATCTGTAAGAGTATTATTCCGATAGATAATTCTTCTATAAATTTCATTAATATCCGAGGTCACTAGTTTATCCTCATCTATATGATAGATTGGTCTCAACTCAGGAGGAAGAACTGGTAATAGACACAAAACCATCCATTTTGGTTCTATATTTGTTCGAATAAAATGCTTAGCCAATTCCATGCGTCTAAGCAAAAAATCTTTTCTTCTTCCAACTTTTCGATCTTCCCATTCATTCCCTGTGGGTTCCTCTTCCTCCAATTCTTTCC